CAATACCAATTTTATTGTTTCTTAGTTTAGATTATAAATTGAAATGGGGCGTGGCCAAGTGGTAAGGCAACGGGTTTTGGTCCCGCTATTCGGAGGTTCGAATCCTTCCGTCCCAGAGGATTTTTATGCTATTGCTATAGATAATGGAGTAGTCAGGAGTAAATCAGTATTAATTTAAATATCTGTTCGAATCTCATTAACAAATGATCAAGTTTTATAACATATTTTTTTATGTTATGGAGCCAATGTATTTTTTTTCTATTTCATTTTTTAGGTATTTCGTGGTTGACTCTAATGAAAAATTGGAAATCTATGGAACGATTGAGGCAGGGATGATTTATCCTATTCTTTTTATTCACTTTATGACAAGATTTGATTATTGAAATATTACTCAACCCTATCCCTATGTTAAACAAAATACATATAAACATATAAAATGAGGAAATATTTAGCTTATATGGTATATATGTATCGTTCTATTTCAATGCAAATAATTTTTATATTTTTCTTTTCGTAATCAGATGAAAAGAATAAAGATTCAAATCTTTACTTATATCATTTTTTGATCCACTTGCGAAAAAAAAAATTGGATTATTTCTTCTTTATCTTTGATCTATTTATCTATTTTAAATCAGTGATGAGTCAAGGAAAGACTTATCGGATTAAACATGTTGCTTATTGGCAAATTTCCTTCAAAGAGGATAGTATTTCTAAATAGGAAACTTTTTCAATTATAGATATTTTTTTAGAAATACTTTATTAATATTAATGATTGATTGTCAGTTGAATCTTTGGTATTGAAAAAGTAGGAAATAGGATAATCTATCCTATTTAGTCGCTTGAAGATGCAGAGTCAATAAGTTATTCGTTTATAATTATAGTTATAATTATATCTTCTTTCTACTTTATATTATTTTGTATTATATAGATACTTTTTATGTATGTTAAAATATATTTATGGATGTTAACGATCTTGTCTTGCTAAGACTTTTTCATAAAAATCGTTCCACATACAGATATCACATCCTAATTCTTATTTTAAAATAAGAAAATCAAAAGTCTAGATTACGATGTTTATGTACAACTGAACCAATGACTATTCATGATTCCATAATTGAATCAATTCCATACTGGTTCCAAATTAGAGGAATTTAATGGTAAAACTTCGTTTGAAACGATGTGGTAAAAAGCAACGTGCGACTTGAAGGACACGATCCATTGTGGATTTTTAGATCCACCATCTTATTTTCGATTTATCGAGGAATGAAGATGCTCTTGTCTCGACATTGTTTGTTCTGTTACACCCGAATCCTTTGGTTTTTTGTTGGGTTGTAAATTGTCTACGATGGAGCTCGAGTCGAAAAGTCGAAAGGATTAATTCATTTTTTGGGGGGCAAGGATCTAGGGTTAATGCCAATCAATTGGGACAACTTCGTAAACGTATCTTCTATATAGAATAATAATATAGAAATAAAAAGGATCCAATCCAATTTCAACAAGTTTTATTTTTAAATTGGAAACTTGTTGTGATTGATAAAACTTTTTCGATTCAAAGTGTATTACGCGGGAATCAACTGTCCATCGGATTCTTTGATAGAAATAAATCAAATTTCAAATATTTCCAATTCAAATGAAAGGGTATGTTGCTGCCATTTTGAAAGTATTAAGAAGCACCGAAGTAATGTCTAAACCCAATGATTTAAAATAAAGATTAAAGGATCCAAGAACAAGTAAACCCATTTTAATTGTCTCGATAGTCTCAATAACTGGATCATCCAAATCTAATTTTAAACGAGACAAAAAAAGCGGGTAAAGACAACTCAATAAATGAAATTGACTAAAGAGAATAATTTCCTTTTGAGCTATTTGAGAGTTATTCAACTTGAGTTATGAGTACGAATGGTTTCTTTTAAATTTTCAGGAAGGACAAAAAACGAATGAAATTTAAATCTAATTGATTTTCTAGGTTCATTCGAATCAAATCATTTTTTCTCGAGCCGTACGAGGAGAAAACTTCCTATACGGTTCTAGGGGGGGTATTGTTCATCTACATCTATCCCAATGAGCCGTCTATCGAATCGTTGCAATTGATGTTCGATCCCGAAGAGAAGGAAAAGATCTTAGAAAAGTGGGGTTTTATGATCCAATGAAGAATCAAACTTATTTAAATGTTCCTGCTATTCTATACTTCCTTGAAAGGGGTGCTCAACCTACAGGAACTGTTCAGAATCTTTTAAAGAAAGCAGAAGTTTTTAAAGAACTTCTGTCTAATTAAACCAAATTCAATTAAATTTAAAGAAATACCAAGGGGGGTAGCGACTTATATATAACTTTGTATAATTTTTCTTTACTAATTTTTTTGATCCCCCCCTTCCTGCTCGATTCGTATCTATTTATCATTCCTTCCGTCGAATCCAATGGTGATGATCTAGAACGACAAAACGTTAGTTTATTGATTAAAAAATAAAAAAATTCGGGCATTTCCTTCAATTGTGTGATT